AAGAGGTGGAATACCACAAAGAGAAAGTGTACCTACTAAAAAAGATGTTTTTGTAATCGGTACATGTTTTCTTAAACCTCCCATAAGAGCCAGATTCTGGCTTTTATCTGGAGAATAGCCAACAATAGTTTCCATTGAATGAATAATAGATCCAGATCCTAAAAACAACAATGCTTTAGAATAAGCATGAGTAATCAAATGAAACAAAGCAGCTCGATAAGAACCCATACCTAGAGCCAATATTATATAACCCAATTGAGACATTGTAGAATAAGCTAAACCTCTCTTAATATCTTTTTGAGCAAGAGCTAAAGTGGCCCCTAAAAGTAAGGTTATTATACCTATCAAAGCTATTAGATTCATTATGTAAGGTAAAACTATTAAAAGCGGGAGAAGCCGGGCAACAAGAAAAATTCCTGCCGCTACCATAGTAGCGGCATGTATAAGAGCTGAAATAGGAGTAGGACCTTCCATAGCATCGGGTAACCATACATGAAGGGGAAATTGAGCAGATTTAGCAATTGCACCAGCAAATAATAGAAAGGCACACAAAGTAGCAAATAAAAAATTAACTTCATTATTATAAACCAAGTTATTGAATATTTCAAACAAATCCCAAAATTCTAAACTGCCCGTTATCCAATAAAAACCCAAAATTCCTAATAATAAACCAAAATCTCCAACGCGATTAGTTACAAACGCCTTTTGACACGCATTCGCTGCAGTAGGCCGGGTGAACCAAAAACCGATTAATAGATAAGAACACATTCCAACTAATTCCCAAAAAAAATAAATTTGTATCAGATTCGAGCTAATAACTAATCCTAACATTGAAGTATTGAAAAAACTCATATAAGCAAAAAATCTCAAATATCCCAGATCATGAGACATATAATTGTCACTATAAATAAGAACCATAATTCCAACCGTAGTGATTAATATTAACATAATAGAAGTAAGTGGGTCAGCCAAAAAACCAAATTCTAAAGAAAAGTCATTATTGATAGTCCAAGACCATATAGATAGATAGATAGAAGGGTTATTTTTTTGTTGAAAAAATAAATAGGTTGAAAAACTCATAACTATACTTAAGAATAAAACACTAGGAAAAACCCACATACGGCGAAGATCTTTTGTTGCCGTTGGAAAAAGTAGAAGTCCTACTCCTATTAATATAGGAACTGGAAGGGGAATAAAAGGTAAAATCCATGAATATTGATATGTATATTCCATAAAAATCTTTTTAGTTTTATCTTACTTAATTAATTGTTTCTGATTTACCGGCTCTTATTTTTGTTTTTTTTGAAATGAAAAGGATCGGTTAATAAAATAAAAAATGACTAAAAAATTTTCTAGCCTTAATTTTTTTGAATCCTTTTTAACTATTTTAAAAATTTCATCAAATCACGAGATTAAAATTGTTCAAATGATATGAACAAATTACTATTGAAAAATAAAAAAGAAACCTAGTACTTTGTACTTTTTTTGTAAAATTGGATGAAAAAAATGAAAATTTCCATTTTCATCTTAATTAGTATTACGTATTATTAAATATTACAACAATTTCTATATCTATAGAGAAAAGGTAAATAATTACACGAAAACAAGTATTTGATCTGAATCCCAAAAAACTATAATTTTTCCCAGAAAGGTTATTTATTGTAGTTAGAGGATTCATAATCATTAACCGATTTCTTTTTGGAGCTTGAGTTAATTGTATTTTATTACAATAAAAGACATTTCCTTTTTTTAGTAAAGACTATGATCTTCAAACTATGACATCCAAGACTTGATTTTACCTAAAATTAAAAGGAGGAATTTCTAATTCAAAATAAAAAAAAATATATATAGCTTTTAGAAAACGATTTATATTGTCACTTTTAAAATTAGATGTACTTTTTTTTGTGAGCCTGGCCAATTAAATTAAAAAATTAATAAGGTAAAGGTATAGGGGTTGGTTTATTAAAACTTTCGATATTTTTTAGTATGTATTTTAGCCCCATTTTATTACCAGTCTAAATGAATGTAACGCTACAAAAATAAGCTATACAGGAACATTAAAGAAGGGTACACAGTCTTTTTTTTTGTATTTTTTTTATTATCAGATCAAATTTAATCAATTAGATTTTTATGGCATAGCGAATTTTATAGATATGGATTTGAATGAGGATATAAGAGAAATAATAAAATAAATATGAATTATTCGATATTGTCTAGAATAGAAAAAAATCGTTTTTTATTTATATTTTATATTATTTATAATATAAAATATAAATATTTTTTGTTCCCAGTACTATATTTATAGTCTATTTACGTTACGCGATTTTTATTTTTCTATATTCATATTTTTATGAAAGGAGTACAATCTAGAAAATAAATAGATAGATAGATAGCTGGATAATAAAGAACAATTTATTTTGAACACTAGATAATAGATGTCTTTGACATCCAACTATAGAAACTAAAAACTTATTATAATTTTTTAATGGCAGTTCCGAAAAAACGTACTTCTATCTCAAAAAAACGTATTCGTAAAAATATTTGGAAAAAGAAAGTATATTGGGCAGCATTGAAAGCCTTTTCGTTAGGGAAATCTCTTTCTACAAGGAATTCAAAAAGTTTTTTTTATGCAACAAATAAATAATCAAAGATTGGAATAATCTGAGTTATTTTGATTTGAAAAGCAGTCAGTCGAATTTGTTTCTAATTTCTTTATAAGTTTTATTTTATATTACAAGTTAGAAAAAATTTTTAAAAATCGTATTATAAAAAAAAAAAATATTTTCTATTTTAGTTATATGCTTATTAATTAAAAAAAAAATACTAAAAAAATTTTAAAATAATATTAAGAATAATATTAAGTTAATTTTTATATATTTATATAGGTTAATATAAATATATAAAAAATGAAAAAAAAATATCTAAATATAAATAAAAATTTATATTTTATAATTTCTCTAATATTTTGTTTTGACCCGATCAATAGCAATCGTAAATTTTATTTGTTTCGTTTTTATATTTATAATAAAAAACAATTCTTGTGTATACTTAATTTAAATTAAAATGTTATACTTTTTTTTTTTTCATTTTTTTTTTCAAATAAAGAATAAATGCAAGAACAAAACAAGATTTAACCTTATACTTTATCGTTTTCTTATACTTTATCGTTTTTATGATGGGGAAAATAAAAATCCCCATCGATTCGATAATAAAAAAATTTTAGCTTTTATTGTCTAAATTTTAGAGCATAACTTTACTTTTGGTTTAACCCAATAAAAAAAAATCCTTTTACTTTTTTTAAGTGATTATAGGACGAATACGCCCTGTTTAGATCCTATGTTTCAACCGGAGGATCAATCAAAAATATATAAATTTATATTGAATTGATTACTTCACTCTCGACAATTGAATATAAAAAGGTTATTATGATTTCGAACAAGCCGCTATGGTGAAATCGGTAGACACGCTGCTCTTAGGAAGCAGTGCTAGAGCATCTCGGTTCGAGTCCGAGTGGCGGCATGGCCTCTTCTAAAAGAGTAAGTCCTATACTGAATTCAATTCACTTTTTTTTATTTAAAAAAATTTTATGATCTTTTCAATTTTACAGCATATATTAACACATATATCCTTTTCAGTCGTTTCAATTCTAATTACAATTTATTTGCTAACCTTATTAGTAAATGAAATCGTAGGATTATATGATTCGTCAGACAAGGGGATGATGGCGACTTTTTCCTGTATAACAGGATTATTAGTTACTCGTTGGATTTATTTACAACATTTACCATTAAGTAATTTATATGAATCATTAATCTTTCTTTCATGGAGTTTATCCAGTATTCATATGATTCCGTATTTAAAAAAAAAAAAAAACTATTTAAACGAAATAACCGCACCAAGTTCTATTTTTACCCAAGGTTTTGCTACTTCGGGTCTTTTAACTGAAATGAATCGATCCGAAATATTAGTACCCGCTCTCCAATCCCATTGGTTAATGATGCACGTAAGTATGATGGTGTTGGGCTATGCAGCTCTCTTATGTGGATCATTATTATCACTAGTTCTTCTAGTCATTTCATTTCAAAATTTCATAAGGATTTTTACTAAAAACAAAAATGAGCCATTTTCGCTGGGCGAGAGTCAATACATAATAGAAAAAAATAATCGTTTCATAAACACTTCTTTTCTTTCTTCTAGGAATTATTACAGGTTTCAATTGATTCAACAATTGGATCTTTGGAGTTATCGTATTATTAGTTTAGGCTTTATCTTTTTAACGATAGGTATTCTTTCGGGAGCAGTATGGGCTAATGAAGCATGGGGATCATATTGGAATTGGGATCCAAAGGAGACTTGGGCATTTATTACTTGGACCGTATTTGCAATTTATTTACATACTCGAACAAAAAAAAAATTGGAAAGTGTAAATTCTGCAATTGTGGCCTCGATGGGCTTTGTTATAATTTGGATGTGCTACTTTGGGGTTAATTTATTAGGAATAGGTTTGCATAGTTATGGTTCATTTACATTAACATCTAATTGAATTTAAGAAAGAAAAGTACTTGAAAACTAGAAAATAAACATAGGACAGTATAAGTGTATATAAGAAAACTTCGTGTAATCAAAATCAAGCGAGAACCTTTTGAATCAAGTAATGGGAATGAAGCAAATCAAAACAAAAGGTTCTCGCTTGATGACATACCCGGTTATAATATAATTATAACTTTTTTTCTCAAATTTCAGAGAATAAAAAGGACTTATTTTTCATTTTCGAACAAACAATTTTAAAAATAATAGGATTTTTGTTTGATTTTTTGGTTTACTCACGAAAACTATGGATAAAAATAATTAGATAGAAGGGCTTCGACTTTGTCAACTGATAGTGAGAAAACGAAATCTGGATAAATACCAATGGATATTACGGGTAAAAGAATAGATATCGAAACAAACAATTCTCGCGGGCCAGAATCACCAAAATAGGAGTTTGGGGCATTAGCATTAAAAAGCTTGTATCCGTAGAACATCTGTCGTAACATAGATAATGAATAAATAGGAGTTAATATTATTCCAATTGCCATTACAAAAGTAATTAGTATTTTTGGCATTAAAAGAAATTTTTGGCTAGTAAGTATTCCAAAAAATACTATCAATTCTGCAACAAAACCACTCATGCCCGGTAATGCAAGAGAGGCCATTGATAACATACTGAACGTCGTAAATATTTTTGGAAGCGTGATAGCCATTCCGCCCATTTCATCGAGATAAACGAGACGTATTCGATCATAACTTGTTCCTGCCAAGAAAAAAAGTGCAGCTCCAATAAATCCATGAGAAATTATTTGTAAAATGGCTCCGTTGAGTCCTGTATCGCTTATAGAACCAAATCCTATAATGATGAAACCCATATGAGATACGGAGGAATAAGCTATTCTTTTTTTTAAATTACGTTGACCGGGAGATGTTGAAGCTGCATAGATTATTTGAATTGTGCCGACCATCATCAACCAAGGAGAAAATATAGAATGGGCGCGGGGTAATAATTCCATATTGATCCGAACCAATCCATACGCTCCCATTTTTAATAAAATTCCGGCTAGAAGCATACAAGTACTGTAATGTGCCTCTCCATGAGTGTCTGGTAACCAAGTATGTAAGGGTATAATCGGCGATTTAACAGCAAAGGCAATAAAAAATCCAATATAGAATAGAATTTCGAGTGCTACAGGATACGATTGATTAGTTGATGTTTCAAAATTTAATGTAGGTTCATTAGAACCAGCTAAACAAATACCTAGAATTGCCATTAATAAGAAGGCGGAACTTCCTGCAGTGTACAAAATAAATTTTGTAGCTGAATACAAACGTTTCTTTCCTCCCCACATCGATATAAGTAGATAAACCGGAATTAATTCTAATTCCCACATAATGAAAAAAAGTAAAATGTCTTGAGAAGAAAATGGTCCTATTTGACCGCTATACATTGCTAACATCAGGAAATGGAATAATCGGGATTCTCGAGTAACCGGCCGAGCCGCTAAAGTAGCTAAAGTTGTTATAAACCCCGTCAGCAAAATGGGTCCTATAGAAATTCCATCTATTCCCAATCTCCAGGAAAAATCAAAAAAATCGATCCATTTATAATCCTCTGTCAATTGGATTAATGGCTCGTCCAATTGGAAATGATACCCGAATGCATAGGTTGTTAGAAGGAGTTCTATTATACATATACATAGAGTATACCATTTAATTACCTTATTTCCTCTATGAGGAAATAATAAAATTAAGGAACCCGCAAATATTGGCAAAACTACAACTATTGTTAACCAAGGAAAAAAATTCGTGGTAAAAACAAGATACACTTGGACCAGAAAAGCGCGTGCTCAAAAAAAATCTTTTTTTTGAGCACGCGCTTTTGTCGGTAAAGGTAAAAAAATAAAATGTAGTCGTATTCAAGTCGGATTTTTTGGAACGTATCAATAAGCTAGACCCATACTTCGAGTTGTTTCATGCCACAAATAAACTCGAACACTCAAGAAATCCGTTGGACAGGCAGATTCACATCTTTTACAACCCACACAGTCCTCTGTTCTTGGAGCAGAAGCAATTTGCTTAGCTTTACACCCGTCCCAAGGTATCATTTCTAATACATCTGTGGGGCAAGCTCGGACACATTGAGTACACCCTATACACGTATCATAAATCTTTACGGAATGTGACATTGGATCTATCGATTATTTTTGTTAATAAAAGATTTTCGATCTAGTAAACGTGTAAATCACTCATATATTTAGATACCAGATCAATCAACGATTTAGATTTACCAGAATTTTTCTAATCAATCTACTTAGGGATCGACTCGTGGGAAAGAACCAAGATACTTTGATTTCTTCTATATACTTTGATTTATTCTATATTTCGCAAACATGATCATACATTATGTATAATATCCGCTAATTCAAATTTATGAATATTCTAATTTGTATAGTTTGGTTAATACTACTTAGAATTCCTATTACTTATTCAACAAATTCGATTGATTGATATGAGTTGATTTTCTGTTACGATAAATTGATGAAACAATAGCTGGTCCAATAGCTGCTTCAGCGGCTGCAATGGCTATAACAAAAATGGAGAAAATATTTCCTTTTAATTGGCGATTGTCAAAAAAATCAGCAAATGTTACTAAATTTATATTAACCGCATTCAGTATAAGTTCAAGACACATAAGAGCTCTAACCATATTTCGGCTGGTGATCAATCCATATATGCCGAGAGAAAATAAGTAGGCACTCAAAACAAGTACATGTTCGAGCATCATTAACCAACTCCTTATTAATTTCGATTCATTTAAATATAATATGAACAACAAGGCAACGCATTCAATTGACTAGTATATAAAATAAAGTATGGAACAAAGAAATATATTGGGAATAGGTCGAATAAAAGAATTTCTATTTTAGACATAAACAATTTTAAATTCTAAATTGAAGGAAAATAAATGTGATAACACAAAATAACGTTTAATTTGTTGATAATTTGATAGATTTATTATTGGCGCGCCACGGAAATTGCACCTATCAAAGCGGCTAAAAGAATTATCGAAATGAATTCAAATGGAAGAAAAAAATCTGTTGATAAATGAATTCCAATTTGTTGACTATTACTTATCAAATCGTGCTCTATAATCTGGTTTGATCTTGTAGTCCAAATAATGCCATACCATGACGTATCTGTAATAATAGTAATTAGTAAACCAAAAAGACTTGTACAAACCAGCAAAGTAACCCCATTCCCAATTGTCCAAAGATTAAAATCTTTGTAGTAGTCTGAACCATTCATAAACATCACAGCAAATATGATTAAAACATTTATAGCTCCCACGTAAATAAGGAGTTGGGAAGCAGCTACAAAATATGAATTGGATAGAATATAGAATAGAGATATAGAAACAAGAACTAATCCCAACGAAAAGGCACAATAAATTGGGTTGGTAAGTAATACTACTCCTATACCTCCTAAGATAAGACCTAATCCCAGAAAGACTAAAAGAAAATCATGTATGGGTCCATGCAAATCCATTATATGTAAGATAAGAGATAGATAAATCGAAATCTTTTTCATGACCTTATTGAGAACCAGACCAGAAAAATATAGTTGATGATTCATAAGAAATTTCTACTTGCATTACCTCCTAAGAGGTATGAATTAATGTGGGTACATTTATTGGACAAATTTCATGTTTTCTCTGAATAGAGTAAGAGTAGTAAGAGTAGCTCGAATACGAAAATATCTATTTCGAAAAAACTATCCATTTCGAAATAATATCATATATATTAATTATAGCAGAGATATTAATTAATGAAATTTCAATACAAATTAAGACGTAATTCTTACCAACTAATCACCTGTTGATATTTGTAGTTATTAATTATTGAGACCAAACAAAAAGGAAAAACTCATTTCTTTAAATCAAAACTAAATCCTAGTAATTCAAAAATTTTCTTTAATCAAGGATTTACTTATTTTTTATTTGAGTCGAATTCAAAATTGTTCGAATTGTATAATCATCAATTACTGCCATTGGTAAACGACCCAGAGCAATTTGATTATAATTCAATTCGTGACGATCATAAGTAGAAAGTTCATATTCTTCAGTCATTGATAAACAATTTGTTGGACAATACTCAACACAGTTACCACAAAATATACAGATTCCGAAATCAATACTGTAATTAAGTAATCGTTTCTTTCGAATATCAGTTTCCAATTTCCAATCAACGACGGGTAGATCTATAGGACATACACGAACACATACTTCACAAGCAATACATTTATCAAATTCAAAATGGATTCGACCACGGAAACGCTCCGCGGTGATTACCTTTTCATAAGGATATTGAATAGTTATGGGTAAACGATTTACGTGGGATAAGGTAATCATGAAACTTTGACCAATGTACCTTGTAGCCCGTACTGTTTGTTGACCATAGTTCATGAACCCAGTTATCATAGAAAACATATCGTGAATATATATAATTTTATCTTTGTTTTTTTCTCTTGTTTGATCCAAGTAGGAAATATATAATATTATATTCTTTTACAGTGAAAATAGTTGAGAAGAAGTTGTTAATAATAGATTACCGAGAGAAATAGGTAAAAGAAATTTCCATCCAAGATTCAATAGCTGGTCCATTCTTATCCTAGGTAAAGTCCATCTTGTTGTGATAGAAATGAACAAGAACAAATAAGTCTTAGCTAATGTAATAAACATATCAATTGTCGGTTCAAAAACACCGTATGTTTTATTTATTTCAAAAAACTCAGAAACAAATATGTACGGAATAGATAAATTCCAACCGCCCAAATAAAGAACTGTTATAAATAATGAAGAAACTAATAGGTTTAAATAGGAAGCAACGTAAAATAAAGCAAATTTGATACCTGAGTATTCGGTTTGATAACCTGCTACTAATTCTTCTTCTGCTTCTGGTAAATCAAAAGGTAATCTTTCACATTCTGCTAGGGAAGAAATTAGAAAAAAAATAAACCCTATAGGTTGACGCCACAAATTCCACCCCCAAAAACCATATTTTGATTGTGCCTCAACTATATCAACTGTACTTGAACTATTAGATAATTATAGTCGGTGATACCATCACTGTTTCCATCGCTATTCCAGAACCGTACATGAGATTTTCACCGCATACGGCTCCTTGAGGGCCTTAAATAAATCTAAAGCGTGGGTCGGTATTATTTTATCTTGATATGTTTATAAGATGTATAAGATCAAAATTTTTTGTACGATCCCGACAATCCCGAATTAGACCAATTGAATTCTGTCTGTTTTGCTTTAATAAAAATTTATATTATTAATAATATAAATTTTTTAATATAAATTAAAAAAATTAAAGTGCTTCTGAATTGATCTTATCCTTTGATTTAATAATTTCAGTAATCATTTTAAGTTTTCTTTGTTGAGTAATAGCTTAATTCTTCAATCAAATACTCCGTATAAAGATATCAATAACCCTTTCTTTTCACTTACGAAAAAAATTATATATAAATTCATGTATTTTATATATAAATTCATGTATTATAGTACGAATGCTATCTATATAAATAAAGAAAGGAAAGAATAAAAAATATATTTTTTATTCTTTTTTATTTTTTTACTGTAATTGTATTTCTTTCTCTTTTTTTTCGTTTCTATTCTTCTTTCTGTTTCTGCGAAGATTGGATTTACAAAATCAAAACAAAGGATTATTTCGTTTCCAATGGTTATTTATTTAATCGACGGATAGGAGCATACTCTGGATCGGAATCGTGGGGAGTACTGCCTAATCATTTCTACCAACTTAAAGCCCCAATAAATATTCTTTGTACATTATGCAGAAATATTCTTTTACATAATCTCCATTACAAATCCTTTGTGTATCTTGGTGTTTCTACTCATCCGCTCGTTTTTGTTCAATCATCTGTTAAAGGTAATCCATGTCTGATAATACATAGAAACGATAGTGAAAACTCACTCTGGTGATCTTTTTAACCCGCTTCAAGTCAGGATGACTAATTACCAAATCTTGGGGCAAACGCTTTCTTCCGCTTATGTTTATTTCCGTTCAGTTCTCTAACTCTTATACATAGAAAATGAGACTCCATTTTTTTACTGCCATTTTATCTATAAGCTGTTTTCTTTCACTCATATAACTTTCTGATTTAGTTCATCCAGCCAAATACTGAATAAAAAATGAAGATATTTTCTCAATGCATTCCGCCCTCTTACTATAAAGGAAGAAATAGAAAATAATTTTTGTCTTAACGAACCGCACGTAGAGATATTGATAACACACATAAAGTTAATGGTATTTCATAACTAATCGATTGAGCAGCAGCCCGTAGACCACCTAAAAAAGAATATTTATTATTTGACCCGTATCCTGACATAAGAAGGCCAATGGGAGAAATACTTGAAACGGCAATCCATAAAAAAAGACCAATATTGAGATCCGATAAAACAAGGCGAGAACCAAAGGGAACTACTGAATAGCTTACTAAAATGGATATGACCACTATGGATGGTCCGATACTGAATAAACGAGTATCTCCTCTAGATGGAAAGATATTTTCTTTGAAAAGAAGTTTTGTCCCATCGGCTAAAGCTTGAAGAACTCCTAAAGGGCCGGCGTATTCAGGGCCAATACGCTGTTGTATCCCTGCAGATATTTCTCTTTCTAACCATACAATTACTAGTACACCCATTGTAATTCCCAATATAAGAGTAAAAATAGGAATAAGTATCCATATAATTCCATAAGCCTCTTTTAAAAATTCCAATCTAGAAAAAGAATTGATATCTTGTACTTCTGTTCTATCAATTATCATTTCAACGATCAACTTCTCCCATAATGATATCTATGCTACCGAGTATTGTCATAATATCAGCCAATTTCATTCTTTTAACTAACTGAGGAAGAATTTGCAAATTGATAAAACCAGGCGGGCGAATTTTACACCTCCAAGGAAAAACGCTCTGATCTCCTATTAAAAAAATTCCCAATTCTCCCTTTGGGGCTTCAACTCTCACATAGAGTTCTTGTTTCGGCAATTCAAATGTGGGAGAAGGTTTTTTACTAAAAAATCGATAGTCAAAATCATTCCATTCTGAATTCTTTTCTCTATCAAAGTATCGGATTTCTAAATTTTCATACGGCCCCCCCGGAATTCCTTCTAGAGCCTGTTGAATAATTTTTATGGATTCTGTCATTTCGCCAATTCGAACTAGATAACGAGCTAATGAATCTCCTTCTTTTTGCCACTGTACTTCCCAATCAAATTCGTCGTAACACTCATAATGATCAACTTTACGGAGATCCCATTGTATTCCAGAAGCTCGCAGCATTGGCCCTGATAAACCCCAATTTTTGACTTCCTCTTTTCCAATCATGCCTACCCCTTCAACTCGTTCTAAAAAAATAGGATTTCGTGTAATAAGTTTTTGATATTCAGTAACTCCTGTTAAAAAATAATCGCAAAAATCTAAACATTTATCGATCCAGCCATAAGGTAAATCGGCCGTTACTCCTCCAATACGAAAATAATTATGCATCATTCTCATCCCAGTGGCGGCTTCAAATAGATCATATACTAATTCTCTTTCTCTGAAAATATAGAAGAAAGGAGTCTGCGCCCCAATATCTGCCATAAAAGGACCGAGCCATAAGAGATGCGAAGCTATACGACTCAACTCCAACATAATTGTTCGGATATAGCTGGCTCTTTTAGGTACTTGGATATTTCCCAACAACTCTGGCCCATTTACGGTTATTGCTTCTGTGAACATGGTAGCTAAATAATCCCAACGTGTTACATAAGGCAGATATTGTATAATTGTTCGGTTTTCCGCAATTTTTTCCATTCCTCGATGTAAATATCCTAATATTGGTTCACAATCAATAACATCTTCACCGTCGAGAGTAACGATGAGTCGAAGAACGCCATGCATTGATGGGTGGTGGGGGCCCATATTTACTATCATGAGGTCATTTCTTGTAGCTGGTATATTCATAGGTTTTTCCTCCGTTCATTCTTTCATGAATTAGTGAAAGTTAAAATAAGTTCATTAAAATTCAAGATCTAATAAATCAAATAATTCAAAACGACTCTTCAAATTAACGCGTTTTTGAGTCCCGAATATTTAACTGATTAATTAATTGTTTATAACGTATTCTATTTTTCTTTGACAAATAAGACAGCATCCTTTGGCGTTTTCCCAAAATTTTGTGGAGGCCTCTCTTCGATAAATAGTCTTTTCTGTGCAATTTCAAATGTGACGAAAGTGTTCGTATCCTATTAGTTAGCCTTAGTATTTGAAATACAACAGACCCCTTCTTTTCTTCTTTTTCTTCGTACGAAATAACCGAGATGAATGACTTTTTTACCATGAAATTAAATCTTTTCCTCCTCCCCTCACGGCCCTTACCTTAATTAATAGATATTTTTATTGATCAATAATAATAGTGCTACTCATTTTTTTTGCATACACAATAGAATAATCTTAATTTTGTTAAAAATTAGCAATTTGAAAATTGTATTCAAATAGGTAGACAAAAGGATGGTTGTCTACACTCACAAAAGATAAAAATTATACCCCTAAAATGAAAATTTAAAAATAAAATAAATGACGAATATTTTTTCATCACTTATAGATATTGATATGTCATTGAATTAGTATCATGTAGCAAAATGGAATGTAAAAAAACGTATGTGTGCTTCTTTTTGTCTTCATATACGCAATCCATCCAACACGGGAAATAAAGTAAATTCATCTGTATTTAACTTTATTTCAGTACATGGTCTGTTCATTTTTAAATTTCGGATACATATGTGTCCTTACCATACTGAAACGACTGCCATTGTTGGTATCAAACCAATAGCGATTGATACAAGCGAAATCTTCTAATCGATAATTAGGCCAAAGAAAAAACTTTAATTTAATTAGTGTATTTTTATCTCTTTTTCTTTTATTGAAAACTGGACTTGTTACCTTATTTTCATTACAAAATGTCGCATTTAGGGGCATACCATTTCTATTCATAAAACAGAAACAAATTAGAATTCTCAATTCTCGACGATGTCTAGGGGATAAAAAACTTTCAGGAACAAACAAATCATAATGATTTTTGGCTCTATTTTCAGCCATCTTTTGATGTTTTGGAATGAATTCATCAGAATTTTTATTATCAACATGGGCTTTTTCTCGGTACCTTCGATTAATTGTGTACTTACTCTTATGAACCACAGAAATACCTACAGTTTGATACATAATAAATTGTCCTTCCTTTTTTATAAACAGACGAATGGGTTCGATAAGTAATATTCCCTTTTTAAGTAATTCTGTAAGAGTTAAATTTTTCTGAATCATTAAAATATTTAGACTCAGTTCTCCCCTTTGAATAGAGGCTATAGTAACTTCTTTGGGGTTTATCAGTCTAAGTAGCAGACAATATACTTTAATGTTATTCATTGTTTTTTGATTTAAAAGATCATCCCATCTCAATTGAAAGAGCAAATATCGTTTTAGTAAGAAATCAAACCCCCTGTATATGTTTATGTTCTTCTTGTATTGTTTTTTCTTTTTTTTCATCTTTGATATCGCAGAATTTTCTTCAATATCTTTTTCGGGGTTTAAGAGAGTTGATTCAAAATCTGCTTGGAAAGCGCGTTTTTTTTCTCTTTGATTTTCTTTTTCTACTTCAAGAGATTTTTTTTCATTTGAAAAAATTGATATAAAACTATTTTTTTTTTTTTTTACAGCGGTGTTTTTAGTTTCGCTGGCATTTTTGTTTACATTAAAGAGAAATTTGATTGATATGTTCCATGATTTAATTTTATATGAATTAGAAAGTAGCAAAAATTCTGGGAAAAACCAAAGCTCGAAATTTGATATGGAACAACTTAGTATTTCTTCATTCATTCTCATCCAATCAAAAAGTTTTGTTTTAGTGGATGGGTTGATTTCTTGATTGTGATGAATCGTGGGATAAAAAAGACCTTTTTTGTCCATTTTATCAATTATTTTATAATAATTAGTACCAATCTTAGTATATTTATTATTGTTGGCGTCAGTATCCATATTGCTCCAAGCCCCAATATCAATTTTCTTTCTAAGATGAAAATTCAGAAATATCCAATCAAAATATTTTCTATCCGTATTTTTCTTTATATCAATAATATTAGTTTCTACTAGATAATTATTGATCAGAACACCTACTGACGTTTTAAAAAAAATTCGTTTACGTTCGTTGTAATTATATAAAAAATATTGGTTAGGATTTACTTGTAAGTGTAATCCAAAAATAGAAGAATGCTTCTTATCCTTATATTTAATAAAATTATATGATAAAAGATTGTATCTATGTTGTTTTTTAACATTTTTTTTTTTTTTTTCGAAGCTAATTAATTGGTTTTTTTCATATGAAAAACGTTTGTTTAAATTTAAATGTTTATTTTGAAATATAAAGTCTATATTTTTACTTTTTTGTGGTACTAACGTAGACTGAGATAAATCATCTTGATAATACCCTTTTATCAAATTTTTACATTGATGTATTCCAAAATTTCCTAGGTTCTTATGCCTTAAGTTGGAATGTAATATTTTATGTGTTCCAATAAAATAATCCTTTATTTCAGTCTTAAGAAAAAGAGATGGTCCATTATATTGAAAGACATATCTCAATCTTAACTTATATAAATTATAAAAGTTAAAGACTGTGTTTTGTAAAAATTTGTAAAAGACATATGTTTGTGATAAATAAGATAAGTCAAAAAAAGTATGTGAGTTCTTATTACTAATATTAGAAAGTGACCCTTTTATAGTATAAATAAGCTGAGTTTTTTTTTTTTTTGTTTTATCAATTTTGTCTTGATTTGTTTCATTATTGTAAATATAGTTATTATAGGAACTGTTTTTATAAATTTTTTTTGTTGTTGATTCAAAAAAAAAAAAAAAAAAAAGTTGTGCACTTTTTCTAGGAAAATTAATGATATATAAAAAGATATTTATATATATTCTTTCAATGAAAAAGTTTATAAAAAATTTTGCTTTACGAATTAGTTGAACTTTTTTTCTTTTTAATATCTGCCTAATATTTTTTGGCGATTCCAATCTTTTATCATCATAACTCATTTTGTTAAAACTAATATTTATATGTAGGCTTATAATTTTTTTTTTGTTGTCTTTTGAAATAGTTTGTATTTGATTTATGGTTGTCTGTCTTCGATCAGTTAGATCTTGTATTTTTTTTTTTTTCAATGAAAAAGTTGTGAAATTCGTAGATTCAATGTTAATCGATGATTCATGAATTATCTCATTATTTCTTATCAAAGTCAAAGTTTTTTCTTTTTTGCTTTCATTCAATTCATATATTTCTATTTGTTTCGATCCAAATAATAGAATTTGGTTCATTTTTGCTAATTCTTTTATTTGTTTTTTTATAAATTTAATGTTTTTAATAAACCCTTTTTTTCTTTCTTTTGAGATATTTAGAAAAGAATTTCTTCTTTTTTTTAAAATTATTAGAACTATAAAACATTTATTTTTAAATTTTATAACTTTTTTTTTGAGTTGTTTAAGAATAGGTTCAAAAAATGAACGTTGTTTTCGTGGAGAACCAAAAGGAAGTTCAGTTTCCGTTCCAAAAACTGTTAAAAAAAAAAAATCATTTTTTTGTTCTTTATTTTTCAGTGGATAGTTATAAGTTTCTCGTCGCTTAAACTTAGATTTGTGCCAAGGTTTCAGACGAAAAGGAAATAGGATCTTTATCTGAATACCGTCTCTTAACCAGTTTTTAGGAAATTCTTTGTCTGATAATTGAACGCCGTTATAGGTACATTTAACATGCATTTCTCTTTTCCAATCCCTTAAATCTTCGGACCATTCGGGAAATTGAAATAATAGTATACGACCTATATTTTTAACTATTATCAATGATGGTAATATAATATATTTTCTCAAAATTGATTGGGTTATTAATACAAGACCTCTTATTACTTGAGCAACTACAAGCCTATCCCAGGCTTCTCCTATTTCTATCCGTGCTTTCTCTCTTCTTTTTTCTTCTTCTCTTTTGTTAGCTTTTTTTTTAGTACTTTCTTTTGCCCTTTTATCTGTATAATCTAGAATTTTGAATTCTGTGTTTTTCCGTTGGAAATTTTTTTTAATTGTCTCGGAAATATCAAAAGAAAAAGAAACGTCTTTGTCTATTCGGTCCAAAAAAGTGGGGGAATGTACATTTGCTTCAAAGGCTTTCCAAATAACTGTTTTACGCCTTTGGGCTCGTAGCGAGCCTGTGATTATGTCTCGCCGAAAATCTGATTGTTGTGAATAACGTATTAAATAAATGTCGTCTGTTTCATCATCATTATTATTAGGATCCTGAGGATTACTAGAGGTATCGGTGTCTTCTAGATCATAATTAAAAACTACTACACGTTTGCTTTTTCTTGAACGAATCGGCGAATTCGTTTTCAAAATTTCTTCGTTTTCGTTCTCCTCTTGTTCTAAATTAAAATAGTCGATTAATTTGTATGACCATCGAGGTACTTTTTTTTTGATTTCGTTTAGCTTAATAACTTGTTTTAGAATGTCTTTATTGTTAGTATCAGCCTGAACTATTTTCAATAGAATTTTTTTTTTTCTTTTTTGACCTTCCGGATTTATTCTTACTTGTTTATAGTCAGGAAATAAATGATTTTTTTTAAAATTAAAACTTGATGTTGCTTTTTCAGCAAATTCTTTAATTAAATTCAACAAAAACCTAATTTCTTTTTTTAATGATTTTTTATCTATTCTATCAAATGCATTTTTTTTCTGTTCAAATTCGAAGTTATTAAAAATAAGAAAGAGATCTCGAATCTTATTTTTTCCCCCCCCTTCTATGTAATTTTGTATGGAACTTTTGTCTTCGATTGAAAGCAAAAAAAAAAATTTAATTTGTGCGCG